GGTCATTATCTATATGGGATTCCCAAAGTTATTAATAGAAAATCGGCCGCGAGGAATCGAAGAATTGCAGATGAATCTACAAAAAGAATTTAATTGTGTCAACCGAAAACTTAACATTATTATCACAAGAATTGCAAAACCTTACGGAAGCCCTACTATTCTTGCAGAATTTATAGCCGGTCAATTAAAGAATAGAGTTTCTTTTCGAAAAGCAATGAAAAAAGCTATTGAATTAACTGAACAAGCAGATACAAAAGGAATTCAAGTACAAATTGCAGGGCGTATTGACGGAAAAGAAATTGCGCGTGTCGAATGGATCAGAGAAGGTAGGGTTCCCCTACAAACCATTCGAGCTAAAATCGATTATTGTTCCTATACAGTTCGAACTATCTATGGAGTATTAGGCATTAAAATTTGGATATTTATAGACGGGGAATAATAAACCTTTACTTGTCTTTCCCTTCGATCCAGCGATGGGACAAAAAAAAGAGAAATTCGTTCCTTTTTATTTTTCTGTTCAATCAAAACCAAAACGAACAATTTTTAATTCTATAGGGTTGAATAAAAATTCGATTGACCTTTTGAAATAATTGCTATGCTTAGTGTGCGACTCGTTGGTTTTTTAGAATTAGATAAAAAAAAAAAGACGAGCCTCTTAGTATAAACTAATAACTTAACTATACAACTAATGACCAACTCATCACTTCGCATTATCTGGATCCAAAGAACCAGTCAAGATATGATATATCAATCATATCACTGTAGCAACTGAAAGATTTTTTGCATAAACAAACAAAAGAAAAATAAATCTGATTCTACGCCGATTCCAAGTTGTGAAGCGAAATAGAGAAGAAAGATGTGGATAAATGGAAGGGTGAAAGAAAGGGAGAAAAAAACAAAACCAATGATAAAAAATTCCATACAATATGTAAGGTCTATGAGTCATCTCATAAAAGAAAAAGCAGTGTAATAAAGCATTAATACGGATTCGTAAAAAATAAAATGAATCTGTTCCTAGAACAAAAAAATAAGAGCTTCGAGCCAATAAAGACTAAGAAAATTGGCTCAAGAACAAATTTCATTATGAGCTCCATTGTAGAAATCCGACCTAACCATTAAGTAAGAAGCGATGGGAACGATGGAACCTGTGAATCCAAATCTATTGAAAACAGATTCATTGATCGGGATGGCGAAACAAACCATAGACAAATTCATTCATCTGTTGGGAAAAGTCATGAGCTAACCCTACAACTGAAATAGCGACGAAAAGAGTAAATATTCGCCCGCGAAAACTTTATTTTCTTGGATTGATCATTTTTGGTGAATCCAATAGTATAGGATAAAATAAAAGGCAAAACAAAATAAAGATTCGTTAGAACATTATAAAAATAAAAAAGAATACAATATTTCAAAATTGAAAATAGAAATATTAATATGTTTAGTTATCTAAAAAAACAAGATATAGAAATCAATAATAAAATAGTAAAATTTTGTATTATTCGCGAGGAGCTGGATGAGAAGAAACTCTCATGTCCAGTTCTGTAGTAGAGATGGAATTAAGAACCAAGCATCAATTATAACCCCAAAAGAACCAGATTCCGTAAACAACATAGAGGAAGAATGAAGGGAATATCTTATCGAGGTAATCATATTTCTTTCGGTAAATATGCCCTTCAGGCACTTGAACCTGCTTGGATCACGTCTAGACAAATAGAAGCAGGTCGACGAGCAATGACACGAAATGCACGCCGCGGTGGAAAAATATGGGTACGTATATTTCCAGACAAACCGGTTACAGTAAGACCCGCAGAAACACGTATGGGTTCGGGGAAAGGATCCCCTGAATATTGGGTAGCTGTTGTTAAACCAGGTCGAATACTTTATGAAATGGGCGGAGTCACAGAAAATATAGCCAGAAGAGCTATTTCAATAGCATCGTCCAAAATGCCTATACGAACTCAATTCATTATTTCGGGATAAAAAAATACGAATCAAAGGAAATAGGTCGTGGGGATAAAAAAACAATAGCAGGTGCCGGTTTCTTTCTTTGGACAAACAATATTTCTTTTTTTCTTCGCCCTTTTGCATTGAAAGAATAGATTCTAAAAAAATGATATGATTCAACCTCAGACCCTTTTGAATGTAGCGGATAACAGCGGGGCTCGAGAATTGATGTGTATTCGAATTATAGGAGCTAGCAATCGTCGATATGCTCATATCGGTGACGTTATTGTTGCTGTGATCAAAGAAGCAGTGCCAAATATGCCCCTAGCAAGATCAGAAGTGGTCAGAGCTGTAATTGTACGTACTTGTAAAGAACTCAAACGCGATAACGGTATGATAATACGATATGATGACAATGCTGCGGTTGTCATTGATCAAGAAGGAAACCCAAAGGGGACTCGGGTTTTTGGCGCGATTGCCCGGGAATTGAGACAGTTAAATTTTACTAAAATAGTTTCATTAGCTCCGGAGGTATTATAAGGTATTATAAAATGAGACCATCATATGGTTAAAGTAAGGTATTTGAAAGAAAGAGATTAAGAGATATATTCAGATTTTTTAGTAGATTGTGTGTCACGCATATGCCTTTAAGAATTCAAATTCATAAAAAAATAAGTAAAAAAACAAGAAAGACATGTTGATTATATCAAAATTTGGGAGCACCAAGAATTTTAATTCATCATGGGTAGGGATACTATTGCTGACATAATAACCTCTATACGAAATGCTGATATGGATAGAAAAAGAGTGGTTCGAATAGCAGCTACTAATATCGCTGAAAATATTGTTAAAATACTTTTACAAGAAGGTTTTATCGAAAACGTGAGAAAACATCAAGAAACCAAAAAGGATTTTTTGGTTTTAACCCTACGGCATAGAAGGAATAGGAAAAGGCCCTATAGAAATATTTTAAATTTAAAACGCATCAGTCGGCCTGGTCTACGAATCTATTCTAACTACCAACGAATTCCTAGAATTTTAGGTGGGATGGGAATTGTAATTCTTTCCACTTCTCGAGGTATAATGACAGACCGAGAGGCCCGACTAGAAAGAATTGGCGGAGAAGTTTTGTGTTATATATGGTAATCCTTCTAATATCCGAATTGGATCCGAAACTTATTATTCGTGAAAAAAAAAAAAAGAAAAGAGGCGGGTTGTCTAATATGGTTCCTCCTCCATCAGTTGATACTTCAAGGAGGCTTTACCTGGAATGAAAGAACAAAAATGGATTCATGAAGGTTTAATTACTGAATCCCTTCCCAATGGTATGTTCCGGATTCGCTTAGATAATCAAGATATAATTCTAGGTTATGTTTCAGGAAAGATCCGACGTAGTTTTATACGGATACTGCCAGGCGATAGAGTCAAAATTGAAGTAAGTCGTTATGATTCAACCAGAGGACGTATAATTTATCGACTTCGCAATAAGGATTCGAAAGATTAGGTGTTTTTATCAACTTCAACATTCCTTTCGTGGGAATATTATTCCAGAAGAAAAATGTAAAGAAACCTATTTTCTTCCAAAAAGTAGATTCAGAATTAAGATGAGGAATGCCAAATATGAAAATAAGAGCTTCTGTTCGTAAAATTTGTGAAAAATGTCGACTAATCCGTAGGCGGGGACGAATTATAGTAATTTGTTCCAACCCAAGACATAAACAAAGACAGGGGTAATCAGACTTGTTAAAATACCCGACGGAAAAGTCAAAAGAGGGATCTTTTTTGACACGAAATGGATATATCCATATATCTCTGACTCATATTTATGAGATGAAAAAATATGGCAAAAGCTATACCGAGAATTGGTTCACGTAGGAATGGACGTATTGGTTCACGTAAGAATACACGTAGAATACCAAAGGGGGTTATTCATGTTCAAGCAAGTTTCAATAATACTATTGTGACTGTTACCGATGTACGGGGTCGAGTGGTTTCTTGGGCCTCTGCCGGTACTTGTGGATTCAAGGGCACAAGAAGAGGCACACCGTTTGCTGCTCAAACCGCAGCGGGAAACGCTATTCGTACAGTAGTGGATCAAGGTATGCAACGAGCAGAAGTCATGATAAAAGGACCCGGTCTCGGAAGAGACGCGGCATTACGCGCTATTCGCAGAAGTGGTATACTATTAACTTTCGTTCGGGATGTAACCCCTATGCCACATAATGGCTGTAGACCTCCGAAAAAACGACGTGTGTAGAAATAAAAATGGAAGAGATTTCAAGAGAAACAAGAGAAAAAAATGATTCAATGATCCGATCAAATAATATTACTATGGTTCGAGAGAAAGTAACAGTATCTACTCGGACACTACAATGGAAGTGTGTTGAATCAAAGGCAGACAATAAGCGTCTTTATTATGGACGCTTTATTCTGTCTCCACTTATGAAAGGTCAAGCTGACACAATAGGTATTGCGATGCGAAGAGCTTTGCTTGGAGAAATAGAAGGAACATGTATCACACGTGCAAAATCTGAGAAAATACCACACGAGTATTCTACCCTAGTAGGTATTCAAGAATCGGTCCATGACATTTTAATGAATTTGAAAGCAATTGTATTGAGAAGTAATCTATATGGAACTTGCAACGCGGCTATTTGTGTCAGGGGTCCTGGATCTGTAACTGCTCAAGATATCATCTTACCGCCTTATGTAGAAATCGTTGACAATACACAGCATATAGCTAGCTTGACGGAACCAATTGAGTTGTGTATTGGATTACAAATAGAGAGGAATCGCGGATATCTTATAAAAACGCCAAATAACAACTTCCAAGGCGGAAGTTATCCTATAGATGCTGTATTCATGCCTGTTCGAAACGCCAATCACAGTATTCATTCTTATGGGAATGGGAATGATAAACAAGAGATACTCTTTCTTGAAATATGGACAAACGGAAGTTTAACTCCCAAAGAAGCACTTCATGAAGCCTCCCGGAATTTGATTGATTTATTTATTCCTTTTTTACATACGGAAGAAGAAAACTTACATTTAGCGGA